CTAAACTAATGATTTTTGTATTCATTTACATTTCATTATGTCATTAACTAAGAAATCCCAATTTGAGGATTCAAATCCAAGAATCGTTCATGAATTCGCAGTCAGCAGTTAACAGTTAACGGTTCCAATTGGTTTTGTCATAAATTTATCTTTTGTAATGGAAAATCACATTTTCTTTTTCATTCAATTCAATAGAAGAGTGAGAAAAGGCTTTTAGCATTGTGTATTTTTTGAGATACTATATAATCAATCGGGGGATAAATAAAAAAAAAAAGGAAGGTTTTTTTTAGGATTTTAGGAAAAGAGGACTGGAGATGCAAGTACAATAAAAAAAAAAGCTGTTCGTTAATCCAGGAACATTTTCATATATTTTGTATCATTTTGGCGGCATGGCCGAGTGGTAAGGCGGGGGACTGCAAATCCTTTTTCCCCAGTTCAAATCCGGGTGTCGCCTAATCAACAAAAGACTCAAAATATCTTCTTCTGTTATCTGTTAATATAACTCGCCGAATTATTGCCTATCAGAAAGGGGCTGTTCATTCTTGTTTGCTTCTAAGCATAAGCATCTTAGCTGGGTGGGGTTTGTATAAATAAAAGATTCTAAATCCTTGGGATTCAAATAAATATGCTATTTTTTAGTAATAGCAGAGGGATTACCAAGACTTCGGTTGACTACTTACTAATTATTTATTAATGTCGTGTACAATGACTGGATCTTGAGCTAGATTGGAGAGTTTGATTTGATAGGAAATCTAATTGGATGGAATTAATAGTTGTGGTAAAGGGGCCGAAGACAACGAACGACGGACTCGCGCGAATCCTGGTCGGGATATTGATTGAATAGATAGTTTCTTTTTATAGAAGAAAGGAAGGGGAAAAAGAATTTCTTTTCGGCAACCCTTAATCAAGAATATACTGTCTCCCTACTATTTCATAGAGATAATCGTCGAGAAAGATAGGGTTCGGGTTAGATCAAATGGGGAATTTGTGGTATGGAATAGATAATGGTTTTTATTTTTATGCTTTTTACTTAGAAAGATCAACAAAAACGGAATAGGCCTTATGATTACTTTACTACATATTCCATTAAAAATAATCCCTTAAGATATTACTACGTATTTTGCTTGTTTCCCAATTAGAAGTCATACATATAAGAATTTCTTATGAGTTGATTTATTGGAGTGCTTTATCCCTAGTGTTAGGACGGAATCCCCTTTTGACTCTGCGCCATGGATTCCACTATTATTAGTGAGGAAAAATGGGATAATTCCTTCATATTTATAGAGATAGGGGACATAATTCACATGGATATAGTCAGTCTTGCTTGGGCTGCTTTAATGGTAGTCTTTACATTTTCCCTTTCACTCGTAGTATGGGGAAGAAGCGGCCTCTAGAGGTACTACTAATTGTCGATCTAACTGTATCAATTTTTTGATAGTCAGAACATAAAGAACAAATAGATGTAGCAAATAAGAAGAATGGGTCTCTAGGTCAATTCCATATGTGGAATTGATATCCACATATATCAAGATAATATTGTAGATTGATCTACATCAATGTAAACCTCTGTTTTGATACTAGAGTACAACTTTGTAGATTGTACAACTTTAATACACTACAATAACACTAATAACTAGATAGTATGGTAGAAAGAAATAGATGATTCTTTCTTACCATACTATCGGAATACTTCCAATTATAGTCCGTTCATTTAGATGGGAATCCTTTTCATTTCGTCAATTTTTGATAAGAACTCGGAACCCAAGTTTTATTCAAAATAACTAATTATTTTGACTAACTGTTTTTACATAAATGATAAGTAGAAAAGCAGTAGGAACTAGAATGAATAGTGCAGTAGCAATAAATGCAAGAATATTAACTTCCATAATCTCATCGTTTTTTTTTTACTTCACAATAACTCGGGATTTGGTCCCATAGAGAGGATAAATCTTTTGCCTTTATTTAAAATTTAAATTCAATAAAAAAGATCTCGCTCGATTATCTTGAATCCGATCAATATCATGAATAACAATATCGGAACTATCAAATCAATTCGTTGTCGAGAATTGAATAGTATAACATAGGAAGTTCTTTTATCCATACCGAACCCAAACTTTGATTTCTGACCCCATCCAAAATTCCTTTATTTCTCATCCATTTCCTTTCTTTTTTTCTCTAACCTACTTTACGTCTTCCTTTCTTGTACAATTATTATCTAATGAAGTATCATCAGATTGCCCTTTCACTTCTATCAGTTACATAGTTACAAACCCAAACAAAGAATCAAAATAAAATAAGGATCACCCCTTGCTTTGGGAATGAAAGCCCCCAGCCCCTTTCATAAAAAAGGAGAGATTCATTGATGCATTTATTGGATCCGTCGGGACTGACGGGGCTCGAACCCGCAGCTTCCGCCTTGACAGGGCGGTGCTCTGACCAATTGAACTACAATCCCAGGGAAATAAGGGATCTAGCAGAAATTTTGATTCTTTTTTATCTC